GAACTTGTCGACTTTGCAGTAAAATAAAAGAATAGGATTTCAAAATCTCTTTCATTAAGGTAGGGATGACCTGCTGCAAAAATACCAATTGCACTTATTAGATTATCAGCAGACAAATAGTCAGAGATCACTTTCTCCTGCTCTCCAACGGGAACAGGAAGGAGGGTTATATCGATCAAAGGAGAAGGACCGACCAAGTGATCTTTTCGGAACCTTATATATAGTCTTGCCCTTGCCTACTTCAAATCCTGCTCTACCACCTTCTTTCAGAAGGCTTCTCCATGTATAAGAGTGCCCCTCTTTGGCAACCCCTTGCAAGAAAGTCCTACTTTGCTATTTTATCCTTCCAATTTCAGCCCATAGACTATTCTTCCCCTCTGAGGAAGTTTCCATATGAAGCGCCGATCTTCTTTCTAGTGACCGATCGGATTTCGAAAGCCCAAGTGCGTACCTGCTAGTACGGACTAGTAGGGGACAAGCTCTCTATACCCAAACCGTGCCTGAACTTGCTGAACAATGCGTGAAAGAAAAGAAGTGTAAGAACGATGCGTGAAAGTTTGATTGAAAAACCTCGTATTATCTTCCTCGAAGTCAATATATGAACTAATAAGCCCTCACCTGGGGCAAAACCAAAGAACGCAAGGCACTCCTTTGGTTGGTCCTACGGAATAAAGAAGAAAGCCAGAAGAAGCCCTCGTAGCGCAATGAGTCGAAGGTGCCAATCGGCGCTTTCTTTTCTTCTTTAGAGGTGAGATTCTGAGGCAAGAAGAGAGGCCGAACCCCTTGTTGAATCCCCGGAATCAGACCGGCTTTCAGTTCTTTCGTAGTTGACTCAGGGTCTCCACGAATTAGGAATCTTCCTCTGGTGGAGCATACTTGGGACTTGGTCATCAATAAGATAAATAGTAGATCCAGGTTGCGCTTCGTTCACCCCTTTGAGCAGCAAATGGTACCCCTACAACATGTGGAAGGGCAGTAGAAGCCCACGGAGCGGTAGTAGATAGAACCTACCTCTACTGTGGGCACCGCTTCCTCCAGGGTGGATACACTTTTCAAAACCCTTCTTGGCCTTGCAAGTGAAACTATTATTATGGATTTCTTTTCTGATTCTTAGTGACTCTTAGTTAGAATTGCAAGCTTAATCTGCTAATCATCGGGTGCCTTTGCTGGGTAGGCTCCAACGACTGATGAGCTACGTGAGGTTAGGAAGTGCACCACTATTTATGACACACACTCAAATGGGCATGCATAAATAAAAGATTGTGATAAAGATTATTGCTTGACAGTGCCAACGTCCACTTACTTGCTTCCTAAAGAAGGAATCTCTTTGCAAGCATGCGGATCGACCCTTTAGTAGAAAGGAGAAAAAGAAAGAGGTCTTTCCATTGATTAGTCAAGTGGAAGGAAAGCACGCCACAGGCAACTCAGACAAGAAAAGGAGGCCATCGATGCTATGATATCCAGCATCAAGGCCGAAATCCCAAGACTGAGAATTACCGAGCAGCTGCCCACTTCTACTAAGGTTCCTCGTCTTAAGGCGAAAATAGAATAAGTCCGCGAGAGTTTTGTTTTGAAAAGAAGGTCTGTTCCCTTACCCCTTTGGCTTTTGGGGAACGTCACACGTGGGAAGCACTTCGGCTACCTTATCGCAAGGGTTTCGACGAAAAAAGCATCCCCACTAAATCAAGAGTTTAGATGCCCGAAGATCTAAGAAGGTTGAATCAGGAATAAGTGGGTGATTTCTTGAAGAAGGGCCTAATTAGGCCAAGTAAGAGTCCAGGGTCCAGCGCTGCAAAAAAATACGTCAATAACAGAAATGAGCAAGAAAGGGGAATGCCAAGGTTAGTGATCAACTAGAAACCCCTTTCAGAGGCCCCCAGTGGCTTAGGTATCCCCGACAAACACTTTTTCGTTCGTAAGCACTGAGCGAGCCGCCTTGTCTACGAAGCTTCGCTGCTTCTCCTGGTTGCCTTCTTTTCTTTCGTGCTTGCTTATGGCAGGCCCTTGCCGAGGGGTCGTATCCGCTCAAGAGGGCTTCCTCTTTCGAGGCTTGGTCTTCTGAGGAGTTAGGGGCTAAGTATGAAGTGATTAACCAACCTTCTTTGTCTTTGGAAGGGCATTACTATGAATTATGTTTCCTGCCTAAGTAGAGCCAAGATTCTTTATTTTATTCCATTAGGCTACAACACTGAATTGTTTTTACTATCACCCTTATCTTATTAAAACAATAGAAAGGGGCAACTTGTCTTAGGCTGGTACTACTTCCTAGCGCGCGAAGAACTACCAATTATCCATTTTTAAGACCTTTCAATGTATCCCCTATCTATATAAAGGTGGAAGAAAAGCAGGGCGAGACGAAGACTAGGATCGTCAGATGGCATAAGACCATGACACTAGCTTTCATTACCTCAATAACGGAGAAAGTTCCACTTGGTCCGAGAAAGCCTAAATTTCAAAATATAGTGTGAGGGGGACAGAGCTTCCATTTCCGGGTACAATCCTCCGCCTCAAGGCGTTCTTTTTCCCAGGAATCTGTCAATCGGAGGAGCGCAACCAAGTTTCAAACCTCAAAGCCCTGCAAGGGATGTGAAGCCCTTCTCAATGTCTTCCCTCGCCCTGTGGATCCAGGAGGCAAGGGGAATTCGTTGATTGAATCCATTCCTGATGATGTGCCGCTAACAAGGCCTACCTATTCTCCCAATGCAACCCGGCTTTTTAAGGGCATGGCATTCAATCCTATCTCAATATATACTCCTCCAAGGCCTGAGGGTGGATTGAATCCAATCCCATCCAGCATAGGCGGGTAGAGTTCACCCATACGGTAGCGAGGGGAAGATGAACAATGAAGCTATAGCTGCTGACCTTTCCGCTATCTGCTTTGTTGTGATAGGGGCTGTTAAGCCCACCAACCAATCTTTCTTTCTCACCCCACTGTAAGCGCCTTTTTCCGTCTTTGAAGCTCCTTTATCCGTGCTTTGCCGATCTCTAGCAGTTCCTTCCTTTCGGTTCAGGTCTTTCCGAACCAAGGGCTTCATTCATTGAAGCCCAACCAAATTTGATTGATGAGAGCGGTAGCCTTTTCCCAGTTGGTCTAGCCAAGCCTAAGTCCCTTTACTTTAGCCGGGTTCGCCCGTCTTTTCTTTCGCTTTCTGATGTTGCCTGATGAAAATCCTCTCAAATCCTCCAGTGCCCCTATGATCTTTCATTTCAGATGCTAATTCTAGAGCCTTATTATGTTATCAAAGTCTCCAACGGCTGCTGCTGAGTCATCCCCTTCCGTGGGTTAAAATCGGACCGCAGGAGGGGATGGATAAAGGCTCGAGAGACCTATCTCATAGAAAGTGCCCCGTAGGGCCTTAAAGGAGATCTTACCTAGGGCGGAGATTTTAGAAAGAAAAGAAGTAATCCGTCTCCCCTTGAATGGTAGCCCTTGCGGGGATTAAAGAGATATCGCCGCAGGGTAGGAGTTAAGGGGGAGTAGTCATCCAAAAGAAATGGAAAATCGGTTGTTTTCGGGGAATCAGGACCATGGATCGGCGAAGAGGTAGCGGGAATTTAGTACCTTCGGGGAATGAGTAGTGATTTAGCCCATTACTCCTGACCCTTGAGGTGCGGGATGCCACATGAGGTAAGGTACATCTAATGAAATTCGCAGGGAAAGGAAATGCCCGCTTTTTCTTTCCTACAGTAGAGGAAAGATACTTAAACTTAACTCAACTAAAAGGAGGAAGGGAGAAGGGACCATGCGGAGTAATAAGGAAGGGGAGGCTTCTTCAGAGGTAGTGAAACCCTTTATTTCAGCAAGGCAAGAGAAAAATACAACTCTTTCTTTCAATTCTTTATAAACAGGAGTTAGCACTACACCTCGATTAGATGGGCTTTCAACAGGAGGAGCTTACCTTTACCTTAAGACTCCAATTGGGCTTTTTTACTTTCTTGAAAAAGGGTCTCACTGGAACACTCGCTGTAACAAGGGATGAAAGCACTTCACCTGAACCGACGTAGAAGGACTGATTAGAATAGCCCGAGAGAGCTAGCCCGGAGAGTTATTGCTGCTGCCTTTCCTAAGAGGGGTGAGGTATGAGATACTTCCACAGGTTTTGGCTTACTTTGCTTTCTAGCTTACCGAGAACCTTCGACGTCAGATGGTGAAGAATTAGAATGAAACCCTCCCTACAAGCATAGGGAGACCTGGAAATAGATACTTATAAGCACTCAAGTAATATGAGATATTTTATCAATTCACTCAAGGAATGGAAATGGCACGGGTAATCCCTTATGATATATGATTAAAAACCTTTATTAAACTCAACAGGCTCTAGCCCTTGCCTTAGTCCTCTCTTGCTCGCTTGAAAAAGAAGTAGAAATAGTGGCTTACCTAAGATCCTTTGCTTTCGTGTCTATCCTAGGCTTTCTTGCGTAAGGAATCTAGCTTTCAAACTGACTTGCTCGCCTAAGGACTGCAACAGGCTCGTTAGATTAGGGGTTTGCTAGATCAGAAGTAGAATTGCCTGAACCATCACTGGCGATAAAAACGACTCCCCTGCCTTGAATAATAACCTGGCTTGAACTCTAACCTTGCCTGAAATGAAAACTAGCTTTCTATAAGCATTTTAAAAGCTTGTCCCACAGAAAGGGACGGAGTTGCTCGACGACTAATCAATAAGCAAGGAGAGAGACATCTTAGGAAAGGGCACTTATCCTTTTGCTGCATTTAGAAGTGCTTGCGTAATTGGAAGTCTTACAAAAGGAATAGAATATTATGGAATGGCCTTAAGAAGGACTACAATTTCTACTGGTTATGGGTAGGCAACTACTTCTTCAGCATAATATTAAGCCGAGACTACCACTAGATAAATTACCCAAAGATAATGAAAGACGCAACGTATCCCGGAAAAACTTGCTCACATTCGATCATAGGGGCACTCCCAAAGGCAGGACTGGCTGCAAGAGAAGTAATTAGAATAGGCTTTTAGAACTGCCTTACTAAAACTAAAATCCCTCTTCCTCCGGTCTAGCAATTTCATCCTTCTTAACACTGGAGCAAATATTCCTGCTTTTGCCCTAGAAAAGACTGCAACTTGCTCGAAAGTAGAAGGACTAGAAAAGGCTCGTCTGGATCGGACATGAAAAGGAACCGCTGGAAAAGAGAATGCTGGAGAGCTTGAGAACTAACTTGCTTTAGGGACCTTGACCAGCGAGGACCTCACAATGTATGGATGGGCTGGACCGACATCGAAAGCCACTCCAACAGACTCAGAGATGGGATTTGCCCTTTCTTACACTTGACTGGATGGCACTCGCTCAAAGGCAGAAGCAATGGCAACGGGGGAGGCTTACCTCAAGACTCTAAACGGCTTGTAGGCGTACGGAATGGAAATGCATGCTGGATGAATAGAGCTCCCAACGGCTGGAAAGCTACTTTCATGGGAACCTAACTAACTAACTAGTGCCCCACCCAAGCTCTCAGAACCCTCGTAGGAAACCCCTGTATGGAAACCAGCTTTCGATTGAGTGCGAGATTTAGGGATGAATGAGATTTTTACGCTTCCCAGGCTGAGGCAAAGAATGGGGGACTTCCAGTTATACTTCTACTCGGTTTATGGATAACATAAGCTGGGGTATGTGACTTACCAGGGCAATCTCTTACTAGACAAGATGCTACCTCTGATAAGCATGCTTCATAAGGAGGACTCAATTGAATCTTGTGATCATATCCCACGCTCAAAGGTTCTGACCCCACCAGGAAAGGAAAGCGAGTAAGTATGATAAAACTTAGAAAAATGCCTGTAGAAAGAAAGCAAGCTAGGAATAGTTGCTTCTTTTCTTGGGAAAGCTATATAAGGAGTGCTACTTCCAAGCATTTCTGCTTACCTTTGCCCAGCCGGCCAGTTTTCAAACATTAGATGACTTAAAGAAGTCAGCAATCAGAACGTCTGAGTATTTTGAACCGCTTTCTTTCCATATCCATCTAGTCTTAATATAAGCCTATAGATCTTGCTTGAGTTCCATTGGATAATGTGTTTTCCTTCCCTTCGGTATTCTGCAGTTTCTGTTCATATCCTGCAGTCTATGCTAATGCAGTTTGTGCTAAAGGGTCTCTAGCCCGCAGTCTTTTTAGCCAGCCTATGGTAGTATAGGGCCTCTTATCTTGCCCAAAAAGCAGGATCTAGGTCAAGTAAGTCACGGGATAGCCAAAAAGTAAGCAGGGTAAGAAGGGAAAGACACTGTTTCAAGCATCTTATATAGTTCAGTTATATCTGACTTAAGGAAGTGGGTCAAAGCAGGCTGGAGAACGCGAACGGATTCAGCCAAGAGTTTGTTCTCTAGAATAGTCTTAGGAACGAATCCTTCCCTTAATAGAAGTACGAGGCGGGCGACCCTCACCTCAATCTTTGTCTGAGTGTGCGTAAAAAGCTTCTATCGCTTTGGAGCTTGTGTAGCCTATGCGAAGCAAGCCAAGACTGGGCTCACCTATATCCTATTCCTCTTCTAGCTGGCAGATTCTCTCAACTATTTCTTTCTCAACTCATAATAAGGCAGAGAGATCAACATGTCGGAATCGTGGAAAATGATGTCAAAGCACCTCCACCCGCTCCACTAGCTAGGGAACTCCTTTTCTAATCAAGCAGCAAATCCTTTAAGCCTGCCAATAGGATCTCTTCTCATTCCCTCCCCATTTCTTTTAGATAGTCCGTATTTCAAGTAGTCAAGCTTTTGCCAGAGGATGAGTCTTTCAAGTATCGGTAGCATTCCCTTTATCAAAGTATAGTACGCTAGGCACTCTCTTCAAGTGGAGTAAACAAAACGGGAGGCAAAATTTCTTGAGTCTAGCATTCCTGTCCAATTCCTTCCTTTAATTCCTTTGATTCACCTCTCAACATTCAATATCCTCTTCCCGCTTAGGTTAGCTCTACTCTCGTGTAGCAGTTAACGCTTGGTGGATAGGGCGAATCCCTTCCAACAATAGATCGATCCTTCTTTACTTCCTTAATGAATGCAATTCACTTCAAAACTCTCTATTTCCGGCCCTTGCCATTAGTTAGCTCGCACTTCCCTTGCTTGCCCTTTGACTTTTTCAGAGTCAAGGTGCGCTTCCCTTCCATCCGACTACACTGAACTCCTCCTAATAAAAAGCGCGTAAGGGGCCATCCATTCCCCACATAGAGAAGGGCCATGGGGCAACCCTATTTTGCAAGGGACAGGAGCTGTAGGAGCATTGATCTTATCCGCATTCATTTGGCACTTGTGGGCATTTCCTGCATCTGAGGAGTGTTCCATCATGACTTCGTTTAGATAGGATTTATCCACTACGGAAGAACCCCATGGATAGCCTCCGAATTGTTCTCCTTTTCTCTTGCCCCTGGAGGATAGGGACGAGTCTTGACATACTGCAACATGTCATGGTACCACGGTCTCCCATCAGGCTCCTCTTCTATATTTAAGCAATAAGCTGGGCTATCTCTTGCTTCAATTTGCAGCGGTTGCAAGTCAACCCCA